ATAATAGATCTCGAGTAATCTCCCGTTACTGCCCATTAGGAGAAGTAATAGGTAGGGATGACAGGATTTGAACCCGTGACATTTTGTACCCAAAACAAACGCGCTACCAAGCTGCGCTACATCCCTTTTCAAAATGGTTTTACAATGTCATTGTACAAAATCCTTGTCTTGTTTTCCACATTTTGATTTTCTTCTCCATTTATATACATATACAATTTTCTTACCATTTTTTCTTCTTTTTTTATACTTTATATATTTTTTAGACTTTATATATATAATATTAAAAATTATATTTATTATTTATATATACATTTGAAATGAAACCTAACTAAACTAACGTAAAAAAAAATATATATATATATATATTGATAACACTCAGAAAGAAGGGCTTTTTTTTTAGGGATATGCATTTTAGTTACGAATTCTGCATAAAAATAAATACAAATGATCTTGAACTACGACGCCCATATATATAATCTATGTCTATGTTTTACATTAAATAATAAAAAGGAGGATTTTCAATGCGAGATATAAAAACATATCTCTCCACGGCACCTGTGCTAACTACTCTATGGTTTGGGTCTTTAGCGGGTCTATTGATAGAGATTAATCGTTTATTCCCAGACGCTTTGTCATTTCCTTTTTTTTAATTCTAGTTATGGATATGTGAAAAAAAAAAAAATGCATTTTGTCCTCTTTTTCAGTTCTTTAGGATAGGAAGGAAAGAGAAAGAAAAACTGTATTAAACCTAAGCAAAAAGTCGATCTAATAAAATTAGATTTAGAAATAGAAATGCGGGTCTAGTCTAGGGGAGGCTCCACGAAATCATAGTACAATTAAAGAAAATACATAAATAAACATAGTGGTATTAGGATAGAAAAAATTGATAGTTATAAAATAAAAAATTGTATTACTTACATTATTTAATAATATTAATCTATTAATATATAAAAAATAGAATATATAAAATATTATAATTAATATTTAATAATTAATATTTAATATATAGTATAATTATATATAAATAGAATTAGAATAGATAAAATATATAATTAAATAAAATAATAAAAAAAAAAAAAAAGAAATTTATTTATCTTAAATCTATTTCATTTTTATTATTACTCTAATTAATATTAATTAGAAATTAATTAGAATCAAATCTTTAGAAATTGAATTTATAGTTAGTAACTTCTATTAATTTTTTTGTTCTTTTTCGGATCGAAAATAGAAAAGTTAAGTTAAGTCGATCCAAAGGGGGTTCATGGCCAAGAGTAAAGATGTAAGGGTCAGAGTTATTTTGGAATGTACTAGTTGTTGTGCCCGAAATGGTGTCAATAAAGAATCGCCGGGTATTTCTAGATATATTACTCAAAAGAATCGACACAATACACCCAGTCGATTAGAATTGAGAAAATTTTGTCGTTATTGTCAGAGGCATACGATTCATGGGGAAATAAAGAAATAGATCGAACAGAACATGTGTGCAATCTTTTCCAACCCAAAGAGCAGAAAGAGGAAAAACATATATACATATATATATCAATATAATACAAAAATAATACAAAATAATACAAATTAGAAATCAAAATTATAAATTATACAAATAAAACCCTATTTCGGTCAGATCTTAAATTAATAAAGAAATAAATTTTTGAAATAAGGACTAAACCATGGATAAATCTAAGCAACCTTTTCGTAAATCCAAGCTCTCCTTTCGTCGGCGTTTGCCCCCAATTGTATCGGGGGATCGAATTGATTATAGAAACATGAGTTTAATTAGTCGATTTATTAGTGAACAAGGAAAAATATTATCTAGACGAGTAAATAGATTGACCTTGAAACAACAACGATTAATTACTATTGCTATAAAACAAGCTCGTATTTTATCTTCGTTACCTTTTCTTAATAATGAGAAACAATTTGAGAGAGCCGAATCGATCCCTAGAACTGTGGGTCCTAGAGTCAGAAAAAAATAGGCATATTCCTCGATTGCCTCAAAACTCCAATCGGAATTCAAGCTCAAATGGATTGGATGTTTTGCTCGAAAAGGCCCAGAATGCAGAAAAGGGGGGATAAGCAATTTTTTTTTTATTGAAGCATGTTCGTTCATTCCTACTACTTATCTTAATTTTATCTCAATTTAGTTTATTCTATACTTCCCGGAGTTCATTCTCCGGGGAATTCTTGTTCAATCATTCCTGTATATTACTTCATAATTAGAATTTCCTTTAGTTGATGATTTTTTTTGAAATCATGTAAAGACAATTCTTATTTGATATAGCTATTTGTGCAAGTATTTTACGATTAAGAAGCAATTGCCCCTTGTACAGATTGTGTATTAATCTACTATAACTATAGAATACTTTAATATCGCGAGTTACTGCATTTATCCGAGTGATCCACAAACGACGAAAATTTCTCTTTTGTATGCCCCTATCTCGATGAGAAGAAACCAAAGCTCTCATTTTAAGTTGAGTAATTGTTCGCGTAAGTCTTGAATGAGCCCCTCTAAAGGTTGATGCAAATAAACGAATTTTTGTTCGACGTCTCCGAGCTGTATACCCTCGTTTAACTCTGGTCATTGAATCAAATTAAACTTTAATGAATAACTAATTGAATTCTCTTCTTTCAGTCATTATTTGTCCCCCCGGTCGATTAATAACAAAACGAATTATTCCGATATATAAAATATAAATTCCAATGGCTTTTGCTACTATGACCTTCCCAACCATTATTTTTTATTCTTTCCAGCCCAGACATTTAGTTTACCTGGAAATAAAAAATTTTACCGAATACTAAAAAAAAAATAGTGGGTTCCATCGTTTCTATGGTTACTTCTTAAACGGTGAGGCCCTCTCTATGCGCCGGAGCCTCGTCTCTCATTTAATAAAATGGTATTGTTAACTTGTATAGTTCACATTCTTTGGCTCTACCCATCAATTATACAGTAATAGGTCTTTTCACAATAAGAGCTATCCATACAGTGACGGCATTTAATTATGAAAGTTGGCTAGGTAGCTGACCCTGTTAGTCCGTTCTTTCAAGAATGTGAGCATAACCTTTTGTTTTGCTTCTTATCCTATCCTTAAAATACCATTTCCTCCGCTTAATGGATAACCATTTGCTACCAATGGAGAATTGCTTCTCATCTCAAATCGAGATGATTGGATTTGCACCAATGAAAACCATAAATTCTATACACAATACACAAGAAACAATAAGGGTATAATCATTGATACTGTCTCATTTGCTCAAGCTCATGATCTGAACGAGTCGCACATACACCCTAGTACATGTTCCTCGACGCTGAGGACATCCTCGAAGAGCGGGAGATTTCGTGACATTTCTTATTGGCTGTCTTGTATTTCTAATAAGTTGTTTAATAGTTGGCATGTCGGATATATATAATTATATTATAGAATGGGTTGGTTTAGATCTATCTTAACCTGATTTATGATTGATGATTATGAATTATTTCGATTCAATATCAAATCATGAAAAATTAAAATGGTGGTTGAAAATAAAACGGGATCATGGATTTACACGAAATCCGAAGTATTTTCATTTTCAACCGCTACAAGATCAACAATGCCATAGGCTTGGGCTTCTGTTGCCGACATAAAAACATCTCTTTCCATATCTTCAGATACAACCCACAAAGGGTTGCCCGTTCTTTGTACATAAACTTTAGTGAGGGTTTCGCGAAGTTTCAGCAGTTCTTCCGCTTCCAGGATAAATTCTCCTGCCTGTGCCTCATAAAAAGAACTAGCAGGTTGGTGAATCATAACCCTGATGATATTGATATAACATCATGAATGGTTCTTCTATCTCGTATTATGAAATTAAAGGAATAAAAAAAAAATAGAATTGAACAACCGTACAGGCACTTTTTGTGCATTGCATACGGCTCTGTAATGGAATTTATTACCCACTTCCATTCCATAGCCATAGAATAAGGGAAGAAATAGAATCTATCCAATCCAGTCAGATCGTTGAATAATCCATTTACCATCCTTCTTTTCATAAGAGTCAAAAAATACTACGATGGTTCTGTTGCTTTATATTATATTAGATATTTATATATTTATCTCGTCCGTGATTTGGCAATCCCAAAGTGTCTTTCTGATATGACAAAAAAAGATTTGTGACGCTAAAATGTCCTCCCGACACATAAGATCAAATCGGAAATAAAGGTTAAGGTTATTTCATACTACTATCTCGATATAAAATCTCATGTTATAAAAAAACAATAATGGTTTGTTCATATCGAACTCAAAGTGCCATGCTATTATTACTTAAATTTTTCCTAATTCTATTATTTATATTTGATATTTTGATATGGCGAAGGCATAGTCTTTTTTTTCAATAAAAACTCATTGGCGCCAAGCGTGAGGGAATGCTAAACGTTTGGTAATTTCTCCTCCAACCAGAATGAAAGATCCCATTGAAGCAGCTAATCCCATGCATATTGTATGTACATCGGGTGGTACAAATTGCATAGTATCATAAATGGCTATTCCTGGTATTACCCATCCACCGGGAGAGTTTATAAACAAATAAAAATCCCTAGTATTATCTTCTATACTGAGATATACCATGAGACCCACAAGTTGATTTGAGATCTCGCTATCAACTTCTTGGCCTAAAAAAAGTAATCTTTCTCGATAAAGTCGGTTGATTAGGACAAAATAAAATAGTATCCCTTAGGAACCGTACGTGCACCTTTGGATGCATACGGTTCCTAAAATTAAATTACGAAAAAAATCAATCAATGTATCAATTCTAGTCTTAATTTCTTTTTTGTAACAGGTTTTTTATTTTTATAAAGAAGGGCTTTATTTGATTTTTTCAAAAAACATGAGTTTTGGTTCCCTTTCTCTTCCTTATAAAAAAAATTATTGAATTTATTAAACTAACCTCTCATTGATGTATTATTTCATCGAGATTCAAATCACGATGTGATTTTCTTGTTCCTGAATGGGCCCTTTCAATTCTTTTAGGTTAGTGTTCTACTCCGGGTAAAGATCTGTCCGAATTATATTTGCACATATAGGGCAAATTATCTCAGTACCACTTCTTTTTTTTTCAAAATCAATTTTCATGCTTTCCCTCAAACTATTACATGTATTCATGTATTTATTATATATTTTATTCTATGCCATTGAATGGCAGTTTGAGATCATTCCTACTAATATTAATATATAGAAAGCATAAATTTAAATAAAGAATGTTTATGATACAATATAGTAATCATATATATTACCAATTTGATATTTTCTGAACGGAGCCTGGATACTTTATTTTATCGTTCCAAGTTAACCATAAATTCTTTATAGTATTGATCCCCAATATAAATCGATCTAATTGCACTTCACGCTCCGAATAATTGATGGTTCAATCAAGATTTCTTGGGCGAAACGGAGGATATCTCGATCGGTGAAGAGAACGGGTAAACCCCATATGACCTAATATATCTGACAAGCCGCACTATACGTCAACCCAAACTGCATCTTCCTCTCCAGGACTCCGAAAAGGGACTTTTGGAACACCAACGGGCATTAAATTAAATAAAAAGTTAAGTACTATACTTCACTTTAATATGGAAACGTACCAATATTGTCTTCATTTTTTTCTGTTTATTCTATATGAATAAAGAACACATTTTCACGAACAGGTCGATCATTTGAATGATAAACAAGTATCTATGCATTCATTCTCCAAAAACTCCAAAAAGGGGGCCAAGCCCCATTGCGTATTGGTACTTATCGGGTATAGAATAGATCTGCTTCTCTTTGTTCTTACAAACAAAATTGTTCCATTATTTTCAACGAAACGAAATAAATCTTAACCCTTTCTTATACAAAATATACTGAAAGGTTAGGTACATAACATACATAGTGATAGTCTTTTCCAATGCGATAAAGTTACATAGTGTCATTTTTCTTTGATATTTGATAAAAAGGGGTATTTCCATGGGTTTGCCTTGGTATCGTGTTCATACTGTCGTATTGAATGATCCCGGCCGGTTGCTTTCTGTCCATATAATGCATACGGCTCTAGTTTCTGGTTGGGCCGGCTCGATGGCTCTATACGAATTAGCAGTTTTTGATCCTTCTGACCCGGTTCTTGATCCAATGTGGAGACAGGGTATGTTCGTTATACCCTTCATGACTCGTTTAGGAATAACCAATTCATGGGGTGGGTGGAGTATTTCAGGAGGAACTATAACGAATCCGGGTATTTGGAGTTACGAAGGTGTGGCAGGGGCACATATTGTATTTTCTGGCTTGTGCTTCTTGGCAGCTATCTGGCATTGGGTATATTGGGACCTAGAAATATTCTCTGATGAACGTACGGGAAAACCTTCTTTGGATTTGCCCAAGATCTTTGGAATTCATTTATTTCTCTCAGGGTTGGCTTGCTTTGGCTTTGGTGCATTTCATGTAACAGGCTTGTATGGTCCTGGAATATGGGTGTCCGATCCTTATGGGCTAACTGGAAAAGTACAATCTGTAAATCCAGCGTGGGGCGCGGAAGGTTTTGATCCCTTTGTTCCGGGAGGAATAGCCTCTCATCATATTGCAGCGGGTACATTGGGCATATTAGCGGGTCTATTTCATCTTAGTGTCCGTCCGCCTCAACGTCTATACAAAGGATTACGTATGGGCAATATTGAAACTGTACTTTCCAGCAGTATCGCTGCTGTTTTTTTCGCAGCTTTCGTTGTTGCTGGAACTATGTGGTATGGTTCAGCAACTACCCCAATCGAATTATTTGGCCCCACTCGTTATCAGTGGGATCAGGGATACTTCCAGCAAGAAATATATCGAAGAGTTGGCACGGGACTAGCAGAAAATCTTAGTTTTTCGGAAGCTTGGTCTAAAATTCCCGAAAAATTAGCTTTTTATGATTACATTGGTAATAATCCGGCAAAAGGGGGATTATTCAGAGCAGGCTCAATGGACAGCGGGGATGGAATAGCTGTTGGATGGTTAGGACACCCCATCTTTAGAGATAAAGAAGGCCACGAGCTTTTTGTACGTCGTATGCCCACTTTTTTTGAAACATTCCCCGTAGTTTTGGTAGACGGAGACGGAATTGTGAGAGCCGATGTTCCTTTTAGAAGGGCGGAATCAAAGTATAGTGTCGAACAAGTAGGTGTAACTGTCGAGTTCTATGGTGGCGAACTCAATGGAGTCAGTTATAGCGATCCTGCTACTGTGAAAAAATATGCTAGACGCGCCCAATTAGGTGAAATTTTTGAATTAGACCGAGCTACTTTGAAATCTGATGGTGTTTTTCGGAGCAGTCCAAGGGGTTGGTTCACTTTTGGGCATGCTACATTTGCTTTACTCTTCTTTTTCGGACATATTTGGCATGGCGCTAGAACCTTGTTCAGAGATGTTTTTGCTGGTATTGATCCGGATTTGGATACTCAAGTAGAATTTGGAGCATTCCAAAAGCTTGGAGATCCAACTACAAAAAGACAAGTAGTCTAAT